CTATTATTTAAAATAAATTTAGAGTTATTGGTTTAATACTAATCTTTCATGGGATAATTACCCATAGATGCGAGATTGAATGAAATGATATTCCTTTTAAATCAGGCATTTTACTCTATTATTTAAAATAAATTTAGAGTTATTGGTTTAATACTAATCTTTCATGGGATAATTACCCATAGATGCGAGATTGAATGAAATGATATTCCTTTTAAATCAGGCATTTTACTCTATTATTTAAAATAAATTTAGAGTTATTGGTTTAATACTAATCTTTCATGGGATAATTACCCATAGATGCGAGATTGAATGAAATGATATTCCTTTTAAATCAGGCATTTTACTCTATTATTTAAAATAAATTTAGAGTTATTGGTTTAATACTAATCTTTCATGGGATAATTACCCATAGATGCGAGATTAAGTAAAACTCCTTATCAAAGTATAATAAGAACCTGAATAAATATATAACCTTTTAAATATATAAAATYTTATCAAGGAAGATTTATTTATATTATACGTATAAATTAACATCTTATTTATATAAGGTATAATAACTTAAAGGGGAAAATTTTAGAGGGTTTAAATAATAAATACATATGTACGTGTATTCCAATATTTTTTTTATTAATCTTTGATAAGACATATATATATAATTAAATTTATTATTATATACTAAAGTATACTTTCCTTACAAGTAGATAGATTCCATATAGATAGAAAAAAATGGAATCTATCTACTTGTAAGGAAAATATACTTTAGTAGACCAATGTTTAAAAAAAAACATTAAATCGAATTGAATTGGGCACTTAATTCCTACTTCTAGGGAGGAAAACGTTTTAAAAAAAGCATACTTATTTTTTGGGTAAAGTGGATTTTTTTTTTGAAAGTTTATATATTGAAGCAATGATTAATTTAATCAAATATTTGTAGGTATACAAAAATCATTAAAAAAGTTAGGTGTTCCAATGTCAGGTCTTCGATTTTTGGAAAAAAAATTTAGTTTTATTCTTGCTTTGATTATTTGTTTTAATGTTATTCTGAATGTGAATGTGTGTATATTATAGTTTTCTCAATGAGGTTTATAAAGTTAATTGTGCAGTAGGTAATTTTATTGATATTAAATTATTTTAGATTTAGTGAATGTTATAAAAGTTTGGTAAAAATTGTGCCAGCATCCGCGGTGATACAGTGAAATTAAATAAATAATATTGGTTTTTAAATAATTAATGTTAATTAATGTTAAATGATGATTAAAGTATTTTAAGGTGAAATGTTTTTAAAATATTTTAATTAATTATTAGTTAGTATGATGGATTATGAGATTAAAAAGGTAAACTAGGATTAGATACCCTATTATTTTTATGGTAAATTAATAAACTAAAGTATTAGCAGATATGATCTTGAAACTTAAAGAATTTGACGGTATTATAATCTATTTAGAGGAGTCTATTATTTAATTGATAATCCGCGTTGGACCTTACTTACTTTATATTTTTGTATACCGCTGTTTGAGAATATTTTTTTAGATAATTTTCTGAGCATAAAAATATATAATATTTCAAGTCAAGGTGCAGTAATAAGTAAGTTTGATGATGGACTACAATAAATTGTATTTATTATGGATAATTATTGGAAAGTAATTTAAAGGTGGATTTAATTGTAATTTTATGAAGTTTGTTAAAATGATTAATAGCTCTATAATATGTACACATCGCCCGTCACTCTCATATTAAGATGAGATAAGTCGTAACAAAGTAGGCGTACCGGAAGGTGTGCCTAGAAAGTCACTTGAACAAATTAAACTTAAAGGTAAGGATTTTCATTTACATTGAAAATTATTATTGTGCAATTCAATATAATTTGAAATTCATAAGATTGTTTTTGATTTGATATTATTTAGAATATAAATTAATTAAAATTTTGTTATTGTATTATCAATTGAGATAATAATTAATACTATAGTAAATTAGTATTGTAAAAGAAGTTTAATATTATATAATTAATTTAAGTTGATTTTTTTTATTGTATCTTGTGTTTCAGAGTATATCGAAATTAATAATTAATTTTTTTTTTCTTGAATTTGAAAGATTTAATTAATAGTTTTAATTATTGTATTATAAATATTAAGAATTATTAATTAGTAGTGAAATGTTAATCGTTTTCAATAATATCTAGTTTTTTAATAAATAAATTTAATTTAGAGAATATAATTTATTAAATATTTAAATATTTAAATATTTTGTTTTCTTGACTTTAAAAGGGAAAATCTTTTTGAAGAATATTTATAATAATTTATTAATGAAGAATTGTATAAATTTAGAATTTGTTATTAATTTAAGGATGTTGAAATTTAATTCTTATTTTGTTTAAAATTTTTAGTTATTATTTAGTATGTATATTAAAATGTTAAGTTAAATAAAAAAAAGTGAGTAAGTATGATTTAATTAGTAAAGTCTGGATTATTTTGTGAATGAAATGTAATGTTAATATGAGGAATTAGGCAAATAATTTACTCACCTGTTTATTAAAAACATGGTTTCTTGGGGAAATAAGAGATTTAACCTGCCCACTGAATGTGGTTTAAAGGGCCGCAGTATATTGACTGTGCAAAGGTAGCGTAATCATTAGTCTTTTAATTGAGGGCTAGTATGAAGGGTTGGATGAAGTAAAGACTATTTTATAATAATTTAATTTAACTTAGATTTTAAGTAAAAATACTTAAATAAAATTAAGGGACGAGAAGACCCTATAGAGTTTAATATATATTTGAATTTAATAAAGTTAAAATAATGAATTTATTATCTATGTGAAATATATTTAATTGGGGTGATTAAAAGATAAAATGAACTCTTTTTTGAGTTTAATATTATATTAAGTTTTAAGATCCATGGTTAATGATTTGAAGATTAAATTACCTTAGGGATAACAGCATAATTTTTTTTGAAAGTTCATATTGAAAAAAAAGATTATGACCTCGATGTTGGATTAAGATTAGTTTTGAATGTAGATGTTTAATAACTAGGTCTGTTCGACCTTAAAATTCTTACATGATCTGAGTTTAAACCGGCGTGAGCCAGGTTGGTTTCTATCTTTAATTAATTAGAATATTTTAGTACGAAAGGACCAAATATTTGAAATAATTTTTATGAAGGAAAAAGAATATTATTAATAAAACTATTTTGGCAGAGTAAAGTGTAATAGGTTTAGAACCTAAATAGATAAATTGAATTATAGATAGTAAATGTTAATTAGTGAAGTACTTTTAATAATATTAGTAGGGTTAATTTTAGTTATTTTTGTTATAGTTGGGGTAGCTTTTTTTACTTTATTAGAACGTAGGGTTTTAGGATACATTCATATTCGTAAGGGTCCTAATAAGATTGGATTTATTGGTATTTTACAACCATTCAGTGATGCTGTAAAGTTGTTTTGTAGGGAATATATAAATCCTTTAGTCTCGAATTATTCATTATATTATGTATGTCCAATATTTACTTTATTTTTATCTTTAATCTTATGAATATTATTTCCTTATATAAGAGGTTTATTTACTTTTAATTTGGGTTTGTTGTTTTTTTTAGTATGTACAAGTTTAGGTGTTTATGCAGTTATGTTAGCTGGATGATCTTCAAATTCTAATTATGCTTTATTAGGGAGTTTACGAGCAATTGCTCAGACAATTTCTTATGAGGTAAGATTAGCCTTAATTTTATTATCTTTTGTTTTTTTAATTGGAAGTTATTCATTAATGGATTTTTTTTATTATCAGATGAATATTTGATTTTTATTTTTATACTTACCATTGTGTAATGTGTGAATAGTGTCATGTTTAGCAGAAACAAATCGTAGACCTTTTGATTTTGCTGAAGGAGAGTCAGAATTAGTTTCAGGTTTTAATATTGAGTATGGAGGGGGAGGCTTTGCATTAATATTCTTAGGAGAATATTCAAGAATTTTATTTATAAGAATGTTAATATGTGTAATTTTTTTGGGTTCTAATTTGGATTCATTTGTATTTTATTTGAAGTTGATTTTTATTGCTTTTATATATATTTGAGTTCGTGGAACTCTTCCTCGATATCGATATGATAAATTAATATATTTAGCGTGAAAAAGCTTTTTACCTTTATCTTTAAATTTTTTGTTTTTTTATTTAGGGTTAAAAATTTTATTTTAAGGGTTGGATGAAGTAAAGTTAATAAGGGAATTTAACCCCTTTATTATGATTTCAAGACATAATCTTAACATTAAGTTTATAACTTATTTATTATTGTATAATATGGTCTCATACCTTGATAATTAAAATGTTTATGATATAGAAAAGGAAGTATATAATGGTGAGAATTTGTCCTACTAGGATAAAAGGGTCTTCAACAGGGCGTGCTCCAATTCATGTTAAAAGTGTAATAGTTATAATTATAAATCAAAATATGAATTGATTAATAGGATGATACTGAAATCTTCGTAAGTTAGTATCTATGAAAGGTATAATAATTAGAATTATAATAGATATTACTAGAGCAATCACCCCTCCTAGCTTGTTAGGGATAGAGCGTAAAATAGCATAAGCAAATAAAAAGTATCATTCTGGTTGAATGTGGACTGGAGTAACAAGAGGGTTAGCAGGAATAAAATTATCAGGATCTCCTAGGATATAGGGTTCTTTAAGAGATAAGAGGGATAGAAGTGTTAATAATATAATGAATCCTAAGATATCTTTAAATGTGAAATAAGGGTGAAACGGAATTTTATCAATATTACTATCAGTACCTAAGGGATTATTTGATCCAGTTTGGTGAAGAAACAATAAGTGGGTTGCAATTATTGCTATAATAATAAATGGTAAAATAAAATGAAATGTGAAAAATCGGTTTAGGGTAGCATTATCTACTGCAAAACCCCCTCAAACTCATTGAACTAATTCATTTCCAAATCCGGGAATAGTAGATAATAAATTAGTAATTACTGTGGCACCTCAAAATGATATTTGACCTCATGGTAATACATAACCTATAAATGCTGTCGCTATTAATAAAAATAGAATTATTACTCCAATTATTCATGTATAATAAAATTTATATGATCCGTAATATATCCCCCGTCCAATATGGAGATAAATACAAATAAAAAATATTGAAGCACCATTAGCATGAAGAATTCGCAAAAGTCACCCATAATTTACATCTCGACAAATGTGAATCACTCTTGAGAAGGCTAAATCAATATGAGCTGAATAGTGTATAGCTAAAAATAGTCCTGTAATTACTTGAAGAATTAAACATAAGCCTAGAAGGGAACCAAAATTTCATCATGATCTAATATTTGATGGTGAAGGTAAATCTGCTAAGGCATTATTGGAAATTTTGATGATAGGGTGAGTTTTTCGTAAGGGTTTAAACATTAATTTATTTGTCGTAGGGGTCCTTTGAAAATATTTGTTATCTTAACAACTGCAATTAAAGCTAAAAATAAATAACAGGCAATTAAGATTGTAATAATGTTATTAGGATAATTATATATCTTTAATAAAAAGTTGTTTGGTATAAAGATGAAATTTATTCTATTTTCTATATTTTCATATAAGTTTGTTTGATGATAAAAACTTGTATAATGGATAAGTCTTAAGATAAGGGGTACTAAAAAAATAATTAATAAGATTTTATTTGAATAAGAAAATAATTCGTTTGAGGCTAATCTGGTAATGTATATAAATAAAATTAATATTCCTCCTAAATAAATTAATAATAATACATAGGAGAATCAAAATCTTAGTGATATAAAACCTCTAATAAAACATAAGCATAACGTTTGAATAAAAAGGATAAAACCTATAGATATTGGATGATTTAAAAATATCAAAGTAATTCTTAAAATTAAACTTATAGTTAATAATGAGTATAAAATATCAAAGGGTAGTTTAATAATAAAATATTAATTTTGGGAATTAATGATGAGTTTCTTTCCTTTGAAGTTTTAAAAGTAATTATTCTTATTTTTGGTTTACAAGACCAGTGTTTTTAGTAAACTATTAAAACTAAAAAATGTTAATAATATTCTGTTTTATATTTTTATGTGGTTTGTGAGTCTTTTCTTCTGGACGTAAACATTTATTAGTAACTTTATTAAGTTTAGAATTTATTGTTTTAGTCTTGTTCATTATTTTGTATTTTTATTTAATAATAAGAGGAGAGTTATATATGACTATAATTTTTCTTTCATTTGCAGTTTGTGAAGGTGTATTAGGATTATCAATTTTGGTTTCTATAATTCGAACTCATGGAAATGATTATTTTAATTCGTTTAGCTTATTGCAATGTTAAGATATATTTTAAGTTTAATGTTTTTGATTCCCTTATGTTTAATGAATAAAAATTGATTATTAATTCAGAATTTATTATTTTTTATATCTTTTAAATTTTTTATTGGAGTTGATTTTTTTTATTGAATAAGAATGAGTTATATATTTGGATATGATTACTTATCATATGGTCTTATTGTGCTAAGATTTTGAATTTGTGTTTTAATAATCTTAGCTAGTTATTCTGTTATTCGATATAAATTTTATAATAATTTATTTATATTTATAATTTTAATATTGTTATTGATATTAATTTGTACTTTTTGTAGAATAAATTTCATTTCATTTTATTTTTTTTTTGAGGGTAGTTTGATTCCAACTTTATTTTTAATTTTTGGGTGAGGATATCAACCTGAGCGATTGCAAGCTGGTATTTATTTATTATTATACACTCTTTTAGCTTCATTACCATTATTGATGGGTATTATATATTTTTATAACAACATGGGCTATTTAGTTTTTTCGTTAGTTTATAAAAATAATTTATTGAATTGATATTTATATTTTAGAATAATTTTAGCATTTTTGATTAAGATGCCTATATTTTTAGTGCATTTATGATTACCTAAGGCCCATGTTGAAGCTCCAGTTTCAGGTTCAATGATTTTAGCTGGAGTTTTATTAAAGTTAGGAGGTTATGGTTTATTACGAGTATATGAATTCTTGAAGAGAGTTGGGATATTAGTTAATGTATTTTGATTTTCTACTAGATTAATCGGTGGGGTTATAGTTAGTTTAATGTGTTTACGTCAAATAGACGTAAAAGCATTAATTGCCTATTCGTCTGTGGTTCATATAGGTTTAATTATTGGGGGCTTAATAACATTAAATATTTGAGGGTTTTATATAACTTTTGTAATAATAATTGCTCATGGTTTATGTTCATCTGGTTTATTTTGTTTAGCTAATATTAGTTATGAGCGTCTGGGAAGACGAAGATTGTTAATTAATAAGGGTTTATTAAATTTGATGCCAAGTTTAACATTATGATGATTTTTACTTTCATCTAGCAATATAGCTGCTCCCCCTACTTTAAATTTATTAGGAGAAATTGGATTATTCAATAGTATAGTAAGTTGGGTATGAATATCTATATTTTTTCTTATATTAATTTCATTTTTTAGAGCTGCTTATACTTTATATTTATATTCATATAGTCAACATGGATTTTATTATTCAGGCATTTATAGAAGAGTTGGAGGGTATAGACGTGAATATTTATTAATAATACTTCATTGATTACCCTTAAATTTATTAATTTTAAAGAGAGATTATGTTTTAATTTGATTTTAAATAAAAGTTAATTTACTTAAATAGTTTATCATAAAATTATGATTTGTGGTATCATGGATATAATGAATAGTTATTTTAAGTTATGGTTTATTTATCATTATGTTTTATTAGATTTTTTTTATTAGCATTATTTTCTTTAATAATATTTATTTCTAGAATGGTTTTTATTTTAAATGATTTAATTATTTTTATTGAATGAGAAATTGTTAGATTAAGTACTTCTTCAGTTGTTATAACAATATTGTTGGATTGAATGTCTCTCATATTTATGAGTTTTGTTTTATTAATTTCATCCTTAGTAATTTTATATAGAGAAGATTATATAACTGGAGATTCATCACTAAATCGGTTTATTTTTTTAGTATTAATATTTGTATTGTCTATAATGTTTTTAATTATTAGTCCAAATTTGATTAGAATTTTATTAGGTTGAGATGGGTTAGGTTTAATTTCTTATTGTCTTGTAATTTATTATCAAAATACTAAGTCTTATAATGCTGGAATATTGACAGCTTTATCTAATCGAGTAGGGGACGTTGCTTTATTAATAGCAATTTCATGAATATTAAATTTTGGAAGATGAAATTATATTTTTTATTTAGATTGTACATTAAATGAAATTGAAATATATTTAATTTCATTTTTAGTACTTTTAGCAGGAATAACAAAAAGTGCACAAATTCCCTTTTCAGCTTGATTGCCTGCAGCAATAGCTGCTCCAACCCCTGTCTCAGCCCTAGTTCATTCATCAACTTTGGTTGCGGCTGGGGTTTATTTATTAATCCGATTTTGTAAGGTTTTTCCGGATTGATTATTAAAGTTTTTACTAGTAATATCTGTTTTAACAATGTTTATATCAGGGTTAGGAGCAAATTTTGAATATGATTTAAAAAAGATTGTTGCTTTATCAACTTTAAGTCAATTAGGATTAATAATAAGAATTTTATCATTAGGTTTTTCAGATTTGGCTTTTTTTCATTTATTAACTCATGCTTTATTCAAGGCATTGTTATTTATGTGTACAGGAATAATAATCCATAGAATAAAAAATTTACAGGATATTCGTTTTATAGGAAATTTAGTAATATTTATGCCTTTTACTTCATCTTGTTTTATAGTATCAAATTTTGCTTTATGTGGTATACCTTTTTTAGCAGGATTTTATTCAAAAGATATAATTTTAGAAATATTATCTTTAAGAAATTTAAATATCTTTATATATGTTTTATTTTTTTTTTCAACAGGTTTAACAGTAAGTTATTCTTTTCGTTTATCCTATTATGTATTATGAGGAGATTTTAATATAATATCAATATGTAAATTAAATGAAAGTTGAATAATAGTATATGGAATATTAGGTTTAATATTATTTGCAATTATTGGAGGTGGGATATTAAATTGGATTATTTTTCTTACTCCCTATATAATTTATATGACATTAATAATGAAAATAATACCTTTATTAAGTAGATTTGTAGGTTTATGATTAGGAAGAATTATATTTAAGTATAGAATAAATTATTATTTTTCAACATTTAAGTATTATAAAATGACAATTTTTTTTGCTTCAATATGATATATACCTTTAATTTTTACTAAAGGAGTAAGAAAAATACCTTTAATTATTAGTTTGAAATTCATGATATATATTGATTTAGGCTGAAGAGAATATTTTGGAGCACAAAATTTATATTATATTTTGATAAAATTAAGATGTTTTAATCAATGATTTCAATATAATGATTTAAAATCTTATTTAATGATTTTTTTTAGTATTTTACTTATAATAATATTTTGTATTTATTTAAATATCTTATAGAGAGTATAACATTGAAGCTGTTATTGAGATAACTAATTTATCCTTAAATAGAGTACTTACTATTAATAAAATTGAAAAATTTATTTTTACAATGAAAATGTAATGTTTTATTTAAACTATATAAATTAAAATGTAAATGGGATTAAACCACTTGAATAATAAATTAGCAACTTATATTCGATCTACACATTTTCTTAATTGGAAAGCATTAATTTCAATTTTACCATTAACAGTGATATACCTCTATTTGGTTTCAATTAATCAACAAATAAGGATATGAATATCTTACTATCAGGTCGAAACTGATTACAATGAATTTGCTTCTTACTTATAATAAGGAAAATTGATATTTCAATACTTTTTGAGTGCAAGTCAAATGTTATTTTTAACTATAACCCTTATAAAGTTAAGTTGCTCAGTCGAGAGAACCTTGATTTCATTCATGAAATAAACCAGTTGTTAAGATCAATAAGAATATAATTCTAGTAGATATTCAAGATGTTATTTTTGATGTAAGAGGAATGATAATTATTGGTAAGATAAAGGCGATTTCTACATCAAAAATTAAAAAGATTACTCCAATTAAAAGAAAGCGTAAAGAAAAGGGAAGGCGCGAGGATCTAATCGGATCAAATCCACATTCAAAAGGTGAATTTTTTTCTCGGTCTTCAATTTTTTTCTTTGACAAGAAATTTGTTAGTAATATGATTGTTAAGGTAATTAATATAGTAATGAATGAGATAAAAATTAAAATTTTAATTATTTATTCTAATTAAATATAGACTTTTTGATTGGAAATCAATTGTACTTTTATACTAAATAAATTGGATTTATCTCCCTCATCAATAAATAGAAATGTACAGGAATAATCATACTACGTCCACAAAATGTCAATATCAGGCTGCTGCCTCGAAACCAAAGTGGTGAATAGATGTAAAATGTTTATAAATTATTCGAAATAAGCATGTAACTAAGAATGTAGTTCCAATAATTACATGAAGTCCATGAAATCCAGTTGCTATAAAAAAGATTGACCCAAAAACTGAATCCGCAATTGTAAACGGAGCTTCATAATATTCATAGAGTTGTAAGATGGTAAAATAAATCCCAAGGATAATGGTAAATATTAATCCTTGGGTGGCTTGATTATAATTATTTATTAATAGTCCATGGTGACTTCATGTAATAGTGATGCCTGATGCTAAAAGTACCGTTGTATTAAGAAGAGGAACATGAAGAGCATTAAAGGGTCAGATTCCTTGAGGTGGTCAAAAGGACCCTAATTCAATAGTAGGAGTTAGGCTTCTATGATAAAAAGTTCAAAAAAAAGATACAAAGAAAAAAATTTCTGAAATAATAAATAAAATTATTCCTCATCGTAGTCCAAAGATTACTTTTTTAGTGTGTAATCCTTGATATGTACTTTCTCGTACAACGTCACGTCATCATTGAGTAGTAATTAAAATTAAAATTAAAGTTCCTAATAGCATAAATTTTTCACTAAACTCATAAGAAAATTTAATAAAACCTAATATTATGATTATGATTCTTAAAGTAGCTATAATAGGTCAGGGACTATAAGTAACTAAATGGTAGGGGTGATTAGTGTGTATTATCATTATTAATTTACTTCTCTAGAGTATAAAGTACTTAATACTGCAAAAACATATGATTGGATAATAGCAACTGCGGATTCTAGAGTTAAAAGTATAATTTGAACTAAAATTAATAGGGGTAAAAATGAATCTATAATGTTTCTCCCAGAATTTCCTAGGAGGGTTATTAATAAATGTCCTGCAATTATATTTGCTGCGAGTCGAATAGCTAAAGTTCCGGGACGAATTAAATTTCTAATTGTTTCAATACAAACTATAAGAGGTGTTAATATATTTGGAGTTCCTTGAGGGACTAAATGAATAAATATGTGATTAGAGTTATTAATTCAACCAAAGAGTATAAATCTTAGTCATAAAGGTAAAGCAAAAGATAGAGTTATAGCTATATGACTTGTCCCAGTAAAAATATATGGAAATAATCCTATACAATTATTATATATAATAAGTAAAAATGTTGAAATAAATATGAATGTTGATCCTTTGTTAATTTTTTTTTTACCAATTAATAATTTAAATTCTTCATGAAGTTTACTTAAAATAAAATTTCAAAGGGTTTTATTTCGTGATGAAATTAATCATATCGAGGAAGGAAATAATAATAATCCGATTCAAATTCTAAGTCAATTTATTGATAGGTTTATAAAATTTGAAGAGGGATCAAAAATTGAAAATAGGTTGGTTATCATTTTCAAATTAGGGTTTTTAGTAAAATTTTATTTGAAGTTAATGGGATTTTGTGGGAAAATATAAAAAAATTTATTACATTAAAAAAAATTAATCTAGTAGAAAAAATGTAAAATAGGATTAGCCAATTTAGGGGTATTATTTGGGGTATAAAGATGTATTAAATGATAATGACTTTAGTTTGACATACTAATGTTATTTTTTAACTAACTTCTTGATAAATTGTTAGTCAATCACTAGAAGTAGTTATTATGTTACTATGATATGGTTTAAGAGACCATCACTTATTTTCAGTCATCTAGTGATTCAATATAATTTAAGATTCAACTAAGAAAATTATTAATCAAAGTTCTTTCAATTACAATAGGTATAAATCTGTGATTTGCTCCACAAATTTCTGAACATTGACCATAAAATACTCCGGGACGATAAAATCAAAATGTTGCTTGATTTAATCGTCCCGGAGTAGCATCAGCTTTTACTCCAATTCTCGGAATTGTTCAAGAATGAATAACATCATCTGAGGTGATTAAAATTCGTGTTAAGGTATTTATGGGTAATGATGTTCGATTGTCAACTTCAAGTGAACGCATGTTAAATAGATTTAAATCATTTTGTGGAATTATGTAAGAGTTAAATTCAATATTGGTAAAATCTGAATATTCGTAACTTCAATACCATTGATGACCAATTGTTTTTAAGGTTAATGTTGGATTTGTATTTTCATCAATTAGGTATAAAATCCGTAGAGAAGGTAGAGCGATGAAGACTAGAACTATGGCTGGAAGAACTGTTCAAAAAATTTCTAAATATTGACCATCTATAACATGACGATCAGAAAATTTATTTACTATTAAAGCTATAATTATATAACTTACTGTAATTACAATTATAGTAATAATAAATATGGAATGATCATGAAAATACCTGAGTTGTTCTATTAAGGGGGAGGCTCTATCTTGAAATCCTAGATTTGCATTTGTAGCCATTAAAATTACTTCTAAAAAAAGTTTATCTTTATTTTTGGAGCTTAAACCCAGTGCACTATTCTGCCACATTAGAAATGAGGAAAATTATCAACAATTTAGGTTTTAATTTGTAATTAGAGTTAGTTCATTGTAGGTGTGTTCAGCTGGGGGAAAATTATGAATTCATTCAATTGATCTATTTATTTGAGATGAAAATAATATAAATCGATTTAAGGTAATTCTTTCTCATAAGATAAGAATGAATATGATAACAGCAGCGAAAGAAATTATTGCTCCTACAGATGATAAGAAGTTTCATGATCTATAGGCGTCAGGGTAATCTGAATAGCGTCGAGGTATTCCAGCTAATCCTAAGAAATGTTGTGGAAAAAATGTTAAATTAACTCCTACAAATATTGTGAAAAATTGACTTTTTAATCAATTAGGATTTAATGATAATCCAGTGAATAAGGGATACCAATGAATGAACCCTGCTATAATAGCAAAAACGGCTCCTATTGAAAGTACATAGTGAAAATGGGCTACTACATAATAAGTGTCATGAAGAATAATATCAATAGCTGAATTGGCTAAAATTACTCCTGTAAGACCTCCAACTGTAAATAAAAAAATAAATCCTAATGCTCATAAAGATACTACACTATAAATTATTTTTGTTCCGTATATAGTTGTGAGTCAACTAAAAATTTTAATACCCGTAGGAACAGCAATAATTATAGTAGCTCCTGTAAAGTAGGCTCGTGTATCTACATCTATTCCTACTGTAAATATATGATGAGCTCATACAATAAACCCCAGAAAACCAATGGCTGATATAGCTCAAATTATTCCATAATTTCCAAAAGCTTCTTTTTTTCCTCTTTCATGAGAAATGACATGAGAAATTATACCAAATCCTGGTAAAATTAAAATATATACTTCAGGATGTCCAAAAAATCAAAATAGATGTTGATAGAGAATAGGATCCCCCCCTCCAGCAGGGTCGAAAAAGGATGTATTTAAGTTTCGATCAGTTAGAAGTATAGTGATTGCCCCAGCAAGTACAGGGAGAGATAAAAGAAGAAGAATTGCTGTAATTCCTACAGATCAAACAAATAAAGGAATTTGAGTATGATTTATATGAATTGATTTTATGTTAATTATAGTTGTGATAAAATTTACAGCTCCTATAATTCTTGATATTCCAGCTAAGTGTAAGGAAAAAATGGTTAAATCAATTGCGGGGCCGGCGTGAGCAATTCTGGCTGAAAGAGGGGGATAGACTGTTCATCCTGTACCAGCTCCTCTTTCTACAACTCTTCCGATAATAAGAAATAGAATAGAAGGAGGTAATAATCAAAATCTTATATTATTTATTCGAGGAAAGGCTATATCTGGAGCTCCAAGTATTAAAGGAATTAATCAATTACCAAATCCACCAATTATAATGGGTATAACTATAAAGAAGATTATAATAAAAGCGTGAGCTGTTACAATGACATTATAAATTTGATCATCTCCAATTAAAGATCCGGGTTGTCTTAACTCTGTTCGAATTAAAATTCTTAAAGATGTTCCTAATATACTTGCCCATGCACCAAAAATAAAATATAATGTTCCAATATCCTTATGATTTGTTGAGAATAATCATCGTTGCAAAAAAAAAGTAAAATGGCTGATATTAGGTAATAAATTGTAAATTTATTAATGAGATTATTATCTCTTTTACTAAAGTTTTATATTCATGGAGATGATATTAGAATGCAATTCTAAAGGTGTAAGTAATACTAAGACTTAAAGATGAATCACTTTATTTATAACTTTGAAGGATATTAGTTTGGTTAACTTAAAATCTTAATAGATTGTTAAGATAAGTGTACAGATTGATAAACCAAAAATAAGAATGAATAAGAAAAGAAATGTTCTTTTTCCTAAGTTGTTATTTGAGTAGATTGCTATTCAAGTTATTTCTGAATTTGTGATTATTAATGTTGTGTAAATAATTCGTAGATAATAATAAAGGGTTAAAAGGGAGGATATAATTAGGGTTATTGATGTAAGAATTATTAAATTTTGGATTATAATTTGAATGATAATTCATTTTGGGAAAAAACCAATAAAAGGAGGGAGGCCCCCTAAAGAAAGGAGGGAGCTAAATAGAATGAATTTAATAATTTTTTTGTTATTGAAGGAATTAAAGGTCTGAGGAATAAAAGATAGGTTTATTTTGTTTACCATAAAAATAATAGGGATAATATTTACCGTATAAATGATAAAGTATGTTATTCAAAAGTTAGAACCTATAATTATGGTTGTTAATATTCATCCAATATGGTTGATAGATGAAAATGATAAAATTTTTCGTAGAGAAATTTGATTGAGACCTCCAATAGCTCCTATAATTGCAGAAATTGTAATGATGATTTGAATAAAGAAGTTATTAGTGATTAAGTAGGAAATGAATATTAATGGGGCTACTTTTTGAATTGACAGAATAATAAAACAATTTATTCAAGATAAACCTTCTATCACGGAAGGTAATCATCAATGAAAAGGTGCAGATGCAATTTTCATTAGAATAGGAATTGTAATTAAGGTGTTTCAATTATTAAATTTTATTAGATAAAACATTTCTTGGATATTAATTTTTATCATAATTAGAAATAGAAATGTAGATGATGAAATAGCTTGAATAAGAAAATATTTAAGTGAAGCTTCAGTTGAGAACAAGTTTTTTCTGGAAGAAAGTAAAGGAATGAAGGAGAGTAAGTTAATTTCTAATCCTATTCATGCTCCTATTCATGAATTAGCACATAATGAAATTAACACACCTCTAATTAAAGTTATTAAAAAGAGGATTTTTATCGAATTGTTGGGCACTAGAAAAGAGAGTGTAAACTCTATATATGGGGTATGAACCCATTAGCTTAAATTTAGCTTACTTTTCTATATTTTAGTGTAGGATGCACAAAAATTTTTGATATTTTAGGAAACAGTTTAACTCTGTTATGTGTAATGATAATATTAGTAAAAGTAATTAATTTACATATTTTATCCTATCATGATATTCCTTTTAAATCAGGCATTTTACT